CTAGAAAAAAACTTGTAATACCTATTCCATTCGTAATTCCATCAATTCTTTTTTTATCAAAAAAAGAATTGAATTTCACTAATCTTCTGATACTGGCAATTAAATATTTTTCATAAAAAACATCTATATAACCATGATTATACGACCAATTATATATGATCTTTTGAAAATTATCGGCAACATTTTTTTGAAGAAAACTTTTTTCAAATAAATTTAATAAATTCAAATTTTTAAAATAGGAATAAACCGATTTGTAAAAAAAAGACGCTATAAAGATTCCCAAAAAAGCGATACTCACAGAAAAAGTTGCGTTTGTGAAAAATTCATAATAATTAATAAAATTTTTTGAATCTTTATGTAAAAGGTCTATAAACGGAATTAACAATTTTGATAAAATATCCAAATGTATTCCTTCTTGGCTGAAAGAGATTCCTATGGCACCAACGAATAAAGTAAAGAGCACTAAAACAAGCATAGAAAATCGCATAGTATTGTTAGATTCATTAGGATATAAACAAGCAGTTTTTTTAGTGCCAAAATGGATAATACCAAAAACAAGATGTTTTATATTTTTTATATTTTGATTAACGCGATGTAGATATCTCTTCCGGATAAAAAAAGAAGTGATTTCATTCTTTTTGATTCTTAGTAAAACTAATAAAAAATTTTCGTTTTTTCTTTTAAGTTTTACTTGTTTCTTCCCCCATAAAGATATTGAATAGAATGAATTATTTTTTTTTCCATTAAAATTCAAAAAATGAACGTTTAAATATCCTTCAAAAACAAGTAAATAAATTCGAAACATATAAAATGCAGTTAATCCTGCTGCAGAACAAGCTATTATTGCAAAAATTGGTGAATACAACCAACTATCATTAAGAATCTCATCCTTAGACCAAAAACAGGCAAAGGGTGGAATACCGCAAAGAGAGAGTGTACCCACTAAAAAAAAAGTTTTTGTAATTGGTACATGTTTTGTTAAACCGCCCATAAAAACCATATTTTGACTTTTAGCTGGAGAATATCCGACAAGAGCTTCCATTGAATGAATAATAGATCCAGATCCTAAAAACAACAATGCTTTTGAATAAGCATGAGTAATCAAATGAAATAAAGCGCCTCGATAAGATCCCATACCCAAAGCTAACATCATATAACCCAATTGAGACATTGTAGAATAGGCCAAATTTTTCTTAATATCTTTTTGAGCAATAGCTAAAGTAGCTCCTAATATTACTGTTATTATACCTATAAAAGCTATTGCGTTCATTATTTTGGGTAGCACTACGAAAAGAGGAAAAAGACGAGCCACAAGAAAAATTCCAGCGGCTACCATAGTAGCAGCATGTATAAGGGCAGAAATTGGAGTAGGCCCCTCCATAGCATCGGGTAGCCATACATGAAGAGGAAATTGGGCAGATTTTGCAACTGAGCCAGAAAATAGCAAGAGAGCAAACAGAGTAACAAAAAAAAGATTCATTTCATTTTTAGAAATCAAATTATTTATAATTTGAAACAAATGCCGAAATTCCAAACTACCCGTTATCCAATAAAGACCTAAAATTCCCAATAATAAACCAAAATCCCCTACACGATTTGTTACAAATGCTTTTTGACAAGCATTTGCCGCAATAGGGCGAGTGAACCAAAAGCCTATTAATAAATAAGAACACATTCCAATTAATTCCCAAAAAAAATAAATTTGTATCAAATTTGAACTAGTAACTAATCCCAACATTGAAATATTAAAAAGAGTCATATAAGCAAAAAATCTCAAATATCCTTGATCATGAGACATATAATTATCACTATAAATAAGAACGAGAATGCCAACCGTAGTAATTAATATTGACATAATAGAAGTAAGTGGATCGATCAAGTAGCCAAACTCTAAAGAAATATCATTATTTATGGTCCAAGACCATACATATTGAAAAATCGAACTATTCTTGATTTGATGAATAGACAAATCAAGCGAAAAAATCATAACTATAGTTAACAATAAGATACTAGGAAAAGCCCAAATACGGCGAATCTTTTTCGTTGCCGTCGGAAAAAGTAGAAGTCCCACTCCTATTAACATCGGAACTGGGAATGGAATAAAAGGTATGATCCATGAATATTGATGTGTATATTCCATACAATAAAAAAAAATTAGGATTCTAATGAATTTTGTTTCTTAGGTTTTTCTTTTATCTTTTTTGTAAAGTAAAGGAATGGATTCGGTTAATAACAAAGAAACATAGAATTTTATAAAATAGAATAATCGATTATTAATTATTCTTACTCTTTGGACAATATTTTTTTAACATTAGTTTAGTTCATTAAATTTAACTTAACTAATTAAGTTTTTCTTACAATAAGATATAGCGATATTTGGAAAACTTTATAAAAAGTATTATATTATTATTATAATATTCAATAAAAAAAATGGAAATTGAAATATATCAAATATATGTCTAATTAGAGAGAAACTGAATTGGAATTTACCAAAAAATGTCTTTCACATAAAATTCTATAACAATAAAAAACTATACTAATTCTATGGCAGTTCCAAAAAAGCGCACGTCTAGATCAAAAAAAATTATTCGGAACACTTTATGGAAAAAGAAGGGATATTTGAAAGCATTAAAAGCTTTTTCATTAGGGCAATCTATTTTTACGGGAAATTCAAAAAGCTTTTTCTGTAACAAATATCAACGTTAGAATAATTTCAATTAACTTGATTCAACGACTCTTTTTTAAATACAAAAATATTCATATAAAAATTAGATAGAATATAAGATTCAGTTATTAATTTAGGATCTTTACATTATATATTTAATAGATTCTAAGAGAATTCTTTAAAATTATTTTATTGAATGTTTAGTAAACAAATATTGTGTTTTAATTGATTCTTTGAATCTCGACAATTGACTAAAATTTGGTTATTATGGTTTCGAGTAAGCCGCTATGGTGAAATTGGTAGACACGCTGCTCTTAGGAAGCAGTGCTAGAGCATCTCGGTTCGAATCCGAGTAGCGGCATCTTTCTTATCTTCTAAAAAAAAAGGTCCTATAAAGAATTCTTATTTCTATTCCAAGTATTTCTATTTTTTCATTCTATATGGTATTTTCCACTTTAGAGCATATATTAACTCATATATCCTTTTCAGTCGTATCTATTTTAATTTCAATTCATTTGATAACCTTATTATTAGGCAATGAAATCATAGGATTATACAATTTGTTGAAAAAAGGCATGATAATAACCTTTTTTTGTATCACAGGATTGTTAGTTACTCGTTGGATTTTTTCAGGCCATTTACCTTTTAGTAATTTATATGAATCATTAATATTTCTTTCATGGACTTTTTCTATCTTTTATATGGTTCTTTGCTTAAAAAAACAAAAAAATTACTATTTCAATACCATAATAACACCAAGTATTCTTTTTACCCAAGGCTTTGCTACTTCGGGTCTTTTAACCGAAATGCATGAATCCTTCAAATTAGTGCCTGCTTTACAGTCCCATTGGTTAATGATGCACGTAAGTATGATGATATTGGGTTATACAACTCTTTTATGTGGATCATTAATATCAGTGGCTATTTTAGTCATTACATTTCAAGAACTCATACAAATTTTGGGTAAAAACAAGACTTTCTTTTTTTTTTATGAATCCTTTTCTTTTGCCGAAATCAAATACATGAATATGAATGATAAAAATAATATTTTACAACAAACTCCTTTTCCGTTTTATTCGTCTTATAGAAATTATTATAGATATCAATTTATTCAACAATTGGATCGTTGGGGTTACCGTACTATTAGTCTAGGTTTTATCTTTTTAACAATAGGTAATATATCAGGAGCAGTATGGGCTAATGAGGCGTGGGGATCATATTGGAATTGGGATCCAAAGGAAACTTGGGCTTTTATTACTTGGACAATTTTCGCAATTTATTTACATACTAGAAAAAATAAAAAATTGGAATATAGAAATTCTTCAATAGTGGCCTCCATGGGTTTTATTATAATTTGGATATGTTATTTAGGGATAAATCTTTTAGGACTAGGACTACATAGTTATGGTTCATTTACACCTAATTAATTAAAAAAAATTCACAAATATTGGGAACATTTTTTAGAATAAGAAAAAAAACTCCCAATAAAATGATTAAGACCCCGTTGAATCAAGTAATGTAATATTGATTCAAGGGGTTCTCACAAACAACAAACATATTGAATTAGAATTCAAATTCATTTTTATGTAAGTAAGAAAATAAAAAAATAAATCCATTTTTTTTGATTGTGCATCGGATTTATTTCTATTTTTTATTTATTCCCGAAAAATATCTATAAAAAATTAGAGAGAATAGTTTCAACCTTGTCAGCCGAAAATGAAAAAATAAAATCTGGATAAATGCCAATACTTATTACGGGTATAAGGATAGAAATTGAAATAAATAATTCTCGTGGCCCCGAATCAAACAAATAAGAATTTGGTGTATTAAAAAGCTTGTATCCATAGAACATTTGACGTAAGATAGATAATAAATAAATAGGAGTTAATATCATTCCAATTGCGGTTACAAAAGTTATGAGTATTTTTGTGATGAAAAGATATTTTTGATTGGTAATTATTCCCAATAATACTATCAATTCTGCAACAAAACCGCTCATGCCCGGTAATGCAAGAGAAGCCATCGATAAGGTAGTGAAAATCGTGAATATTTTTGGCATTGGGATAGCCATTCCACCCATTTCGTCGAGATAAAGAAGACGTAGTCTATCATAACTAGTTCCCGCCAAGAAAAAAAGGGCAGCACCAATAAATCCGTGAGAGATTATTTGTAAAATAGCCCCATTCAGCCCTGTCTCGCTTATAGAACCAATTCCTAAAATTAAGAAACCCATATGAGATACCGAGGAATAAGCTATTCTTTTTTTTATATTGCGTTGACCAAGAGATGTTGAAGCTGCATAGATTATTTGAATGGAACCTAATAGCATTAACCATGGACAAAATATAGAATGAGCGCGAGATAATAATTCCATATTAATTCGAACCAACCCATATGCTCCCATTTTTAATAATATTCCGGCTAAAAGCATACAAGTGCTGTAATGCGCCTCTCCATGGGTATCAGGTAACCATGTATGTAAGGGTATAATTGGTGATTTGACAGCAAAAGCAATAAGAAATCCCATATAGAAGATTATTTCCAGTGCCACGGGATATGATTGATTAGTTAATGATTCAAAATTTAATGTTGGTTCATTAGAACTATAGAAACTCATACCCAGAATTCCCAGTAATAAAAAAACAGAACTTCCCGCAGTGTACAAAATAAACTTTGTAGCTGAATACAAACGTTTTTTTCCACCCCACATAGATAAAAGTAGATAAACGGGAATTAATTCTAATTCCCACATGATGAAAAAAAGTAAAATGTCTTGAGAAGAAAATGTTCCTAGTTGACCACTATACATTGCTAACATCAGAAAATAGAATAATTTAGATTCTCGAGTAACTGGTTGAGCTGATAACGTAGCTAACGTAGTGATAAATCCCGTTAATAAAAGAGGTCCTAGAGAGAGTCCATCTATTCCGAATCTCCAGTAAAAGTCAAAAAAATGGATCCATTTATAATTTTCTGTCAATTGGATTAGTGGATCATCCAATTCGAAGTGATAACAAAATACATAGGTTATTAGAAGGAGATCTATGAAACATATACAATAAGTATACCATTTAATTGTCTTATTTCCTTTATGGGGAAATAAGACAATTAAAGAACCTCCGACTATTGGCAAAACTACAACTGTTGTTAACCAAGGAAAATAATTCGTGATAAAAATAAAATATACTTAGACTACAAAAACCCGGGCTCAAAATATTTTTTTATTTTGAGCCCGGATTTTTGCCAGTAAAAAAAAGTACTTGTATGCGGTTCTTTTTGAAACGTATCAATAAGCTAGACCCATGCTTCGAGTTGTTTCATGCCATAAATAAACTCTAACACTTAAGAAATCCGTCGGACAGGCGGATTCACACCTCTTACAACCAACACAGTCCTCTGTTCTTGGGGCAGAAGCAATTTGTTTAGCTTTACATCCGTCCCAAGGTATCATTTCTAATACATCTGTTGGGCAGGCTCGTACACATTGAGTACATCCTATACATGTATCATAAATCTTTACTGAATGTGACATTGGATCATAATCCTTGAACATCAAAAATTCAACAATTTCAATCTAGTAAATGGGTAAACCAATTATATATAGGATATATATATCTATATATATCTATATTATATACCAGATGAATCAATGATTTATAAGAATTTTGCTACTCAAAATAGGTTTATAGATTAATAACTAATAAGAGAATAGAACCAAGATACTTTGATTTCTTATGTTTGTTTTCGCAAACATGATTCAAAAGGATATATCATTTCTGCTAATTTGAATGGATTATATAGTACACACTATTCAAAATTAGACTTTTTTTTTTATGAGTAATACTATTTATTCAACAAATTTGATTGATTGATACGGGTTGATTTTCTATTACGATATATTGAGGAAACAATAGCCGGTCCGATAGCTGCTTCAGCGGCTGCAACAGCTATAACAAAAATTGAAAAAATATTTCCTTTTAATTGCCGCCTATCAAAAAAATCAGAAAAGGTTACGAGATTGATATTAACTGCATTTAGTATAAGTTCAAGACACATAAGGGCTCTAACCATATTTCGGCTCGTGATCAATCCATAGATACCTATAGAAAATAAATAAGCACTCAAAACAAGTGCATGCTCGAATATCATTGACCAACTCCTTTTCAATTTTTATTCATTTCGATCTGAATATGAATTCAACGGATTTTATTGCCTAACATAATAAGTCTACAACAAAATAAAGTATTTGCAAAAAGATTTTATACTTTATACATAAATATTCTTTTTCGTTAACATATAATTCAACAAAAAAGAAATGTGAGAAAATCTAACAAAATGTGATTTAGATTATTAGTTCGAAAACTTTCTTATTGGCGAGCCACAAAAATTGCACCTATTAAAGCAACTAAAAGAATTATTGAAATTAGTTCAAATGGGAGAAAAAAATCTGTTGATAAATGAATTCCAATTTGTTGACTAGTACTTATCAAATCTTGCTCTAAAATCTGATTGGGTCTTGTCGTCCAAATAATTCCGTGCCATGATGTATCTAGAATAGTAGTTATTTGTGAAAGAAAGATACTGGTACAAACCATCAAAGTAATTCCATCCCCAACGGTCCAAACACGAAAATTTTGGTAATAGTCCGAACCATTCATAAACATAACAGCAAATATTATTAAAACATTTATAGCGCCCACGTAAATAAGTAGCTGTGAGGCAGCTACGAAATGGGAGTTTGATAAAATATAGAATAAAGATACACAAACAAGAACAAGTCCCAATGAAAAAGCAGAAAAAATAGGATTCGTAAAGAATACTACTCCTAGACTTCCTAATATAAGACCTGATCCAAGAAAGATTAAAATAAAATCATGTAGCGATTCGGACAAATCCATTATATGTAAAAGAAGAGATAAATAGAAATTTCATGACCTTATTGATATGACCAGGAAAAAAGTTGTTAAATACTAAAATTATCTGTGCATAGAATTGAACTAAATCCTAAGATAAGATATGTGAATTGCTATTAGGTACAGTTCTTATAGAATCAATGTCATTTGATTCTTTTCTTTTTTTTATGCCAAAGAGTCATTTCAAAAAAATAGAATATCTTTTTTTTATATAGAGAGAAATTAGATTCTTTTTGTGAAGAATTTTGAAATCATTTTATTTGAATTGTTCGAATTGTATAATCATCAATTACTGATACTGGTAAACGACCCAAAGCAATTAGATTATAATTCAATTCGTGGCGATCATAAGTTGAAAGTTCATATTCTTCGGTCATTGATAAACAATTTGTTGGACAATATTCAATACAGTTACCACAAAATATACAGATTCCAAAATCAATACTGTAATTAAGCAACCGTTTTTTTCGAATATCTGTTTCTAGTTTCCAATCAACAATGGGTAGATCTATAGGACAGACACGAACACATACTTCACAAGCAATGCATTTATCAAATTCAAAATGTATTCGACCGCGAAAACGTTCTGATGAGATTATTTTTTCATAAGGATATTGAATAGTTACGGGTAACCTATTTGCGTGAGATAAGGTAATCATGAGACCTTGACCAATATACCTAGCAGCTCGAATTATTTGTTCACTATAATTTATGAATTCAGTTACCATAAGGAACATATCGTGAATAGCTCTGAATATTTTTTTTCTTTCTCTTGTTTAAAACAAGTTCTGAATTTTGAATATAATATAGAAGGTCCACATTTTTTTTTACAGTGAAAACAGTTGAGACGACGTTGTTAATAATAGATTACCAAGAGAAATGGGTAAAAGAAACTTCCACCCAAGATTTAATAATTGATCTATTCTTAGCCTAGGCAAAGTCCATCTTGTTGTGATAGAAACGAATATGAATAAATAAGTTTTAACTAGTGTAATAAAGATACTAATTATCGTTACAAAAACTCCGTATGTTTTATTTATTTCAAAAAAATTAGAAACGAAGATGTACGGAATAGAGATATTTGAACCACCAAAATAAAGAACTGTTACAAATAAGGAAGAAACAAATAGGTTTAAATAGGAAGCAACATAAAATAAACCAAATTTGATACCGGAATATTCGGTTTGATAACCCGCTATTAGTTCTTCTTCCGCTTCTGGTAAATCAAAAGGTAATCTTTCACATTCTGCTAGGGAAGAGATTAGAAAAACGAGGAAACCCATAGGTTGACGCCACAAATTCCATCCCCAAAAACCATATTTGGATTGTGCATCAACTATATCAACTGTACTTAAACTGTTAGATAATCCTAGTCGGTGATGACATTACTGTTACCATCTCTATTACAGAACCGTACATGAGATTTTCATCTCATACGGCTCCTTTAAAGCCTTCAAAAAATATAAGAACCCGTCCGATTATTTATCCCTTGATATATACCTAAGATAGAGAAGATTCTATTTTCTCGGACGGTTCTGAATTAGACCCATTGAATTCTGTCTGTTCTAAAAAAAAAATTTTAAATGAAGACACACTTATTTAAAAAATAAAAATATTTGAACATTTATTGAATTTCTTTAGATAAATAAAAAATATAAAAGGTACTTCTGAATTGATCTCATCCTTTAAAAAATTCAAAATTAAATTTGTTGAGTAATAACTTCATTTCATTTTTGCATAAAATACTCTTTTAAAATTATCAAGAACTCCCACATCATTTTCGATTCCGAAAAAGAATTAGATATTCCTTTTTGAAATTCAATTATGACTATCTCCATAAATATGGAGGATATCAGACAAAAAAGAAAAAGGAGATCACTTTTACCTCTTATCCTATTCTTTTTTGTGCAAGCAAAAGAAAGAAAGGGGACTTCAAAAAATTAAAGGATTTTTTCGTTCCTGATAGTTATTTATTCAATCAATGGATGGAAGTATACTCTAGATCGGAATTGTGGGGAGTACTGCCTTATTTTTTCTACCAACTTCAAGTCCCCATTAGTATTCTTTTTCTATTATACATAAATACTCTTTTGGATAATTTCAAAAAGAAATATACGTTACTAATCTTTTGTGTATTTTGGTGTTTCTAGCCATCCATTCATTTTTTTTATTATATTAATCCCTTTTTTTAATTTTGTTAATATATGTATGCTAATTCATACAAATGATATTGAAAATTTTAAAAAGGTTGGTCTTTTGCGTCCGCTTCAAGACTGGATTACTAATCAACAAATCTTGGGAAAAACAACCACTTCTAGATATAGAATATAATATATAGAATCTAATTCTAGAATTTCATTGATTTTTTCACCTTATTCTTATACATAGAAAATTAGACTCAATATTTTTACTGCAATTTGAAATAATCATACTTTCTCTATCAGTAATAGAGTATTCTATAAATTATATTCAATAAAAGCTGTTTTATTGCACTCATATAACTATCTGATTCAATTATTCAATCCAAATGCGAAAAGAATATATCTATATTCTTTATAGATTCTTTTTGTACTTTAAATCTAAGGAGAGGCTTATAGGAAAGAGTATCAAAAAATTTCTGTCTCAACGAAGCACACATAGAGATATCGATAACACACATAGAGTTAATGGTATTTCATAACTAATTGATTGAGCAGCTGCTCGTAGACCACCCAAAAAGGAATATTTATTATTTGACCCATATCCTGACATAAGAAGTCCAATGGGGGCAATACTCGAAATAGCAATCCATAAAAAAACACCAATATTAAGATCAGATAAAACAAAGTTATAGCCAAAAGGAATTACTGAATAGCTTATTATAATGGATATGACTGAGATAGATGGTCCGAAACTAAATAAACGAATATCTCCTCTAGATGGAATAAGATTCTCTTTAAAAAGTAATTTGGTTCCGTCTGCTAGAGCTTGAAGAACTCCAAAAGGACCGGTGTATTCAGGTCCAATACGCTGTTGTATCCCTGCAGATATTTCTCTTTCTAACCATACAATTGCTAGTACACTTATAGTAATTCCTAATATCAAAATAAAAATAGGCACAAATACCCAAAGAATTCCATATATCTCTTTAAAAAATTGCAATCTGAAAAAAAAATGTATATCTTGTATTTCTGTTAAATCAATTATCATTTCAACGATCAACTTCTCCCATAATAATATCTATGCTACCTAGTATTGTCATAATATCGGCCAATTTCATTCTTTTAACTAATTGAGGAAGAATTTGCAAATTTATAAAACCGGGCGGATGAATTTTCCATCTCCAAGGAAAACCATTTTGATCCCCTATTAGAAAAATCCCTAATTCTCCCTTGGGGGCTTCAATTCTTACATAAAGTTCTTGTTTTGGCAATTCAAAACTCGGGGACGATTTTTTACTAATAAATCGATACTCAAACTCATTCCATTCTGGCTCTTTTTCTCTATCAAAGCAGCGGATTTCTAAATTTTCATATGGCCCGCCGGGAAGTCCTTCCAAAGCCTGTTGAATAATTTTTATGGATTCTATCATTTCACCAATTCGAACTAAATAACGAGCTAATGAATCTCCTTCTTTTTGCCATTGAACTTCCCAATGAAATTCTTCGTAACATTCATAATTATCCACTTTACGTAGATCCCATTGTATTCCGGAAGCCCGAAGCATCGGTCCTGATAAACCCCAATTAATAACTTCTTTTACATCAACTACACCGACGCCCTCAACCCGTTCTAAAAAAATAGGATTTCGCGTAATAAGTTTTTGATATTCAGCAATACTTGTTAAAAAATAATCGCAGAAATCAGAACATTTATCTATCCAACCATAAGGTAAATCAGTCGCTACCCCTCCGATACGAAAAAAATTATGCATCATTCTCATACCTGTGGCAGCTTCAAATAGATCATATATGAATTCTCTTTCTCTGAAAATATAGAAAAAAGGTGTTTGTGCACCAATATCTGCCATAAAAGGTCCTAGCCATAGTAGGTGAGAAGCTATACGGCTTAACTCCAACATTATTACTCGGATATAGCTGGCTCTTTTAGGTACTTGAATATTTCCCAACTGTTCTGGTCCATTTACAGTTATTGCTTCTGTGAACATAGTAGCTAAATAGTCCCAACGTGTTACATAAGGCAGATATTGTATAATTGTTCGGTTTTCCGCTATTTTTTCCATTCCTCTGTGTAAATAACCCAATATCGGTTCACAATCAATAACATCCTCACCATCTAGAGTAACAATAAGTCTAAGAACACCGTGCATTGATGGGTGGTGAGGCCCCATATTGACTATCATGAAGTCCTTTCTTTTAGTTGAGATATTCATAGGTTTTTGCTCGATTTATTCTTTTATGAATCGCTTAAAAAAAAAGTTCATCAAAATTCAAGATCTAATAAATCGAATAATTGAAAATTACTCTTCAATTTAACGAATTTGTGACTGCCGAATATTAAACTGATTGATTAATTTTTTATACCGTATTCCATCTTTCTTTGACAAATAAGACAGTAATCTTTGCCGTTTTCCCAAAATTTTACGTAAACCTCTTTGGGATGAATAGTCTTTTCGGTGCAATTCAAAATGTGAAGTAAGTCTTCGTATTCTATTGGTAAATTTGAATATTTGAAATTCAACCAATCCCGGGTTTTTTCCTTTTTTTTCTTGTGAAATAACAGGTATAAATGACTTTTTTACCATAAAAAAATAAAAGTTTTTCCTTCTCCTCAATTTTTATAGATATTTTTATTGATCAGTAATTAGAATGACACTAATTTTTAATTTTTTGATATAAATTCGAAATATAATTTTTTTTATAACTGAAATAAATCCAATTGAAATAGATATAGTATAAAGGAGACTAGTTTGATACATTAAAAAAAAATTGTATACATTACATTAGATAAAAAAAGATAATTTTTTTAATTCTTTTTTTTTATGTATACATCATTGAATTAAAATCACTGCCATACCAAACCAAAATGCGTGTATTTATTTAGCCTATTTATCTATCTATAGATAGATAAATAGGCTAAATAGAAGACAAAACAAAATTAGATTAACGAATTTTCACACGCGGATACATATGTATCCTTACTATACTGAAACGGCTTCCATTATGGGTATTAAACCAATAACGATTTATACAAGCTAAATCTTCTAATCGATATTTTGGCCAAAGAAAAATTTTGAAATTCATTAGTTTTTTTTTCTCTTTCTCATTTCTTTTTTTAGTCAAAACTTGAAAACAATTTTTGACTTTATTGTCATTATAAAATATTGTGTTTCTATGCATACTATTTATATTATTTGGATCTAAACAAATTCTAATTCTCAACTCTCTACGACATCTAGCAGATAAAATGTTTTCAGGAACAAGTAAATTAAAATTCTCTTTTTCTTTGTTTTCTGTTATCTTTTGATCTTTTGTTCTTGTAATGTATTTATCAAAATATTTATTATTAACATTCATTTTTTCTGAGTATTTTTTATCAATTTTATGTTTCTTCTTATGAATTAATGAAAGACCCATCGTTTTATACTTAAAAAATTTTTTATTATTTTTTCTAGACAGGCGAACTGGTTCGATAACAAATAGTTCTTTTTTCCTAAATTTATTATTTTTCTTTTTCCTTAAGCCTGGAAGAGTGAAATTCTTCTGATTTTGAATCATCATAATATCTAGACCTAGTTCTCCTCTTTGAATAGAGGCTATAGTAATTTTTCTTAAATTTTTCAATCTAATCAGGAGACAATATACTTTTACATTGTTAAAGATTTTTTTACCTAAGAAATTTTTCCAGTTTAAATGTAAATTAAAAAAATTTCTTACTAAGAATTGAAGTTCTTCCTCCATATTGTTCTTGGGTTTTTTTTTTGATGTTCTAAAACCATCTATTCTTTTTTTCTTTCTAGTAATATTATTTTCACTAACATTTTGATTTCCTTTAGAATGTAAATAAATAGAATGTAAATAAAGTAATTTGATTGGTAAAATTTGCGAGTTACCCCTATATGTATTATAAAATATCACAAATTTGGAAAAGAACCAAAATTCCGGATTGCATATGGAACGATTTAGTATTTTTCTATTGATTCCCACCCAATCCAAATATTTTCTATCCGGATTTTTTTCCATATTTCTAATAAGAGTATCTTCTGCTATATAATTCTTGATAAAAAGATTACTTATTATATCAAATAAGTCTTTTTTATATGTATTGTAATTAGAATAAATCAATGTGTTTTTATTTGATTGAAATTGGGATCTATATCGATAAATATATGAGTCTTTCTTATTTGCATAATTCATAAAATTATAGGATAAAAGATCGTATTTATATTGTTTTATAATTTTTTTTTTTAATGTGACTCCTTGTTGTTCTTTGGAAAGAATTAATGGGCTTTTTCCATATGAATCCCATTTGGTTAAATTTTTATTTTGCGCTATACCACATTTAGTGATTCTATTTCTCCATTTTTGTGATACTAATTTGGACCAGCTACTGTTAGATAAGTCATATTGATAATAATGATTCTTTAACCAATTTGTCCATTGATTTAGTTTAGAATTGAGCAGGTTATTTTGTTTTCTTTTAGAATGAACTATTCCTTGTGCTCCAAAAAAAGAATCCTTTATTTCATTTTTAAGAAAAAAAAAATTTTTATGATATTGAAAAACAAGTCTTAACTTATATATGTTTATGTTAAGAATTCGGGTTTGTAACAAATTTAAAAATACATATGGTTGTGACAAAAAAGAGACATCAAAAGAATTATGGGAATTCGCATTCCTATTATTCAAATATTTGTGTAAATTTAAAATAAAGGGAATTAGACTTTGATTTGTTTTATAAGTTCTTTCTATAGTTGGTTCATTATCGTAAAGCCATTTATTTAAAAATTTTTTTGTTGATTCAAGAAAAAGTTGTAGCTGGATTTTCAGAATACAAATGATATATAGAAAGATATCTATGTATATTTTTTTCATGAAAAATTGAAAAAAAGAAAAAGAATGTGATTTTTTAGTTAATCTAATATTTCTTCTTTGGAATATCTGCAAAATTTTTTTTCCGAATTCTATCCTTTTACTATCATAAATTTTTTTCTTCGAATGAATATTTGTCTCTGGAATTACAAGTCCTCTTTTCTTTTCTTCTTTTTTCATTTTTTCTATTTTTTTTATAACTACTTTTTTTTTAGTATTCAGATCCTTTATAGATTTTTTTTTCAATGACCAATTTGTCAACTTTATCGATTGAATTGAAATGGTTGCTTCAGAAATCATTGAATTATTCTTCCAAATTGTTGAATCTTTTTTGTTTTCGCTCAATTCATCGAGTTTGTTGGGTTTCCTTTGAATAAAGAAATATTTTAAATTTAAAAATTCGTTTCTTTTTTTCGTGAGGAATACTATACTTTTGTTAATAATTTCAAGAATACTTTGGATGATCCCTTTTGCTTTTTCTATTACGATATTTAGAAACAATTTGAATTTTTCACTGAAAACTTTTAGAACCCCAAAAGTGAAAAATTCAAATTGTTTCTTTTTTTTTTTTAGTTCTTTTAAAATGGGGTCGAAAAATTCAAATGGATTTTTCGTGGAACTAGAAAAAGGCAATTCTACTTCCATCCCCCAAACTGTTAAAAAACAAAAGTTCTTTTTTTTCTTTGAATTTTTTTTATTTTCATTACATCGTATTTTAGATTTATGCCAAGGTTTTAGACGAAAAGGAAATAAGATTTTTATTTGAATCCCATCTGTTAGCCATTTTTGAGGAAACTCTCTTTCGGATAATTGAACGCCGTTATACGTGCATTTAATATACATTTCTCTCTTCCAATCCATATAATCTTCAGACCATTCTGGAATTTGAAAAAATAGTATACGAAGCGTATTTTTCATTATTATCAATGAAGGTAATATAATATATTTCCTAATAAAGCATTGGGTTATTAATAAAACACCTCTTATTACCTGAGCAAATATAATGCTATCCCAGGCTTCTGCTATTTCTATACGTTTTCTTTCCGCATTTTCCTTTTTTTTTTCCTCTTTCGGACTTTTTTTTGTTTTTTCCTCTATAGAACCTAAAATTTGAAATTCTGTCTTTTTTTGAATCCAAATATTTAACATAAAAAATCTTTTCATTGATTTTAAACTATCAAAAGAAAAGAATAATGATTTTTCAATTTTATCCAAAAAAAGCGGCGAATGCACCCTTTTTTGAAAAAATTTCCAAGTAACTGTTTTCCGTCTTTGAGCACGGATAGATCCTTTTATTATGTCTCTTCGAAAATCCGATTGTTGGGAATAACGTTTTAAAGCCAATTCGTTTTTTTTTTCAGTATTTTCAGTATCTCCAAGATCATTATAAGTCTTGTATTTATTAAAAAATTTATGTTTATTAGTCAAAATGACTACACGTTTGCCTTTTCTAGAACGAATTTGAGAATTATCTGTTTCAATTTTTCCACCTAGTTGTTCTAATTCGTCCATAAATTTGTATGACCACCGAGGTACTTTTTTACAGATTTCGTTTCTTTTAATAGACTTAGTGGTCTTTCGATTTACTTTTCTTTTTTCGTTCAAATCAGTTGTAATTGCATCAAATAATATTTTTATTATTTGTTTTTTTTCTGTGTCATAATTAGAATTCATTTTTACTTGTTCAGGTTCTTTATAAGGTACTTGCGAATTTAAGCTTGACACTAATTTTTTTGAAAATTGACTGATTAGATTAAAAAGAAATGTAGTTACTAATAACTTGTTATCAAATGTTTTTTTATTTTCCTCTAATTTTGGAGAATTACTATTATTCTTTTTATCAATCTTATTAGAAAGAAAGATATCTTTAATTTTATTTATAAAAATGTGATTTTTTTTGTAAGTTTTTTCATGTTGTATTGAGGTTGAAAAACCTTTTTTGATTCGTCCACGAAAGGGTCCGTTTAAGAAAGGATCTTTTGTTTGAGTTAAATATTTTTTTTTAGTTTCATCATTACAAAATCGAATTTTATTTTCGAATATATCGAGGGAAATCAATTTCTTATCTATCAGTTTTGTGCGATTTATAAATTCATTGCTCAATTTGTTTCTTTTTTCTTCATTCCTATAGCGCGAATGATTATACAAATCATCATAGTAAATTTTATTTTTTGTGAATAAATCGATTTTTGTTTCCATCAGTTTTTCAAAAGTTGATAAATTTTGTGGATACGTAAAAGATATATTTTCTCTTCCATCACCTTGATATGTATGAAAAAAAAATTCTGAAATTTCATTTTTTACAATGTTTTCAAATTCATTATTTTTTATATATCGAAATGGACGATTCCATCGTTTATAATTGAAAAGAATATTTATAAGAGGTTTTTGTAACTTATCTTTGTTGTTGGATCTTTTTTCTTTCGTTCGTATCCTTTGCAAATTTGTTTCGATATCCTTTTTTTTTCCTTTTTTATAAATTTCATTGCTTTCTTTACTTTCTAATAGTTTTTTACTAAAAAAAGGGGGGGGTATTCTTCCTAAAGAATATAAACAGGTAACAGATAAGAAAACAACAAAGATTTGAAACATAGAATTTCTAAAATCTGACAGAATATATTTTTTTGATTGAATACGGACATTTGATTGAATAAAATTATTTTGCTGTATGCAGATTAATAAAAATTCAATCAATTTTATAAAAAAAATATGACCTATTATCCAACCAATAAAACTACTTGTTAAAAATAGCAATTTATTGTTACATCGAAACAAATAAATATTGATGAATCTCATGAATATTGAACTTGGTAAGAAAAGGGGATTTAAAAATTGAAAAAGAAGATTCTGAAAGAATCTTCTTTGAATACTAAAATTACGTATTGAATTTG